ATTAAACTAACCTATCATTGATGTATTGTTTCATCGATATTAAAATCACGATGTCATTGTCTTGTTCCTGAATGGGTCCTTTCAATTCTTTTAGGTTCATGGTCTACCCCGGGAAAAGATCTGTCCGAATTCTATTTGCACATATAGGACAAATGGTCTCAGTACCATTTTTTTGTTATGACTTCCTTTTTTTTTGTCTTGCTTTCCCAAAACTATTTGATGTATTCATCATACTATTCCGTTGGTCGGCAATTTGGGATCACTACTATCACTACTATAGTAATAGTAGGTATAAAGTAATAGTAGGTATAAGAATCATTTATGATACAAGTGGTAATCATACATATATTATATTAACAATTTGTTATCGATTTGGTATTTTCTGAACGGAGCCTGGATACTTTATTTTATCAGTCCAAGTAAACCATAAATTCTTCTAAATTGATAATATTGATCCCCAATATAAAATAAATTGATCTAATTGCACTTCACGCTCCGAATGATTGATTGATGCCTCACTCAATACAATATCTCTTGGGCGAAACAGAGGATATCTCGATCAGGGGAGAGAACGGGTAAATCCCATATGACCCAATATGTCTGACAAGTCGCACTATATGTCAACCCAAACCGCATCTTCCTCTCCAGGACTCCGAAAAGGTACTTTTGGAACACCAATGGGCATTAAATTAAAGAAAAAAATTTAGTACTATACTTCACTTTAATATGGAAACGTAACAATCAATGGTTTATTGTCTTCATCCCTTTTTTCTCTTTATTCTATTTGATACATAGATTGGAAAGTTTATAGAGTAAGACAGAATGAATAAAGAAAAAATTTGAACGAAGAAATCGATCGTTCGAATGATAAACAAGTATCTATCCATTCGTTCCCCAAAAATGGGACCAATCCTCCCATTGCGTATTGGTACTTATCGGGTATAGAATAGATCTGCTTCTCTTTGTTCTTACGAACAAAATTGTTCCGTTATTTTCACGTTATTTTCAATGGAATGGAATAAATATTAATCCTTTCCGATACGGAATCTACTGAAAAGGTTAGGTACATGGTTAGTATATATATATAGTCTTTTCCAATGCGATAAAATAAAGTGGCATAGTGTCTATTTTTCTTTGATAAAGAGGTATTTCCATGGGTTTACCTTGGTATCGTGTTCATACTGTCGTATTGAATGATCCCGGTCGATTGCTTTCTGTTCATATAATGCATACAGCTCTAGTTTCTGGTTGGGCTGGTTCGATGGCTTTATATGAATTAGCGGTTTTTGATCCCTCTGATCCCGTTCTTGATCCGATGTGGAGACAAGGTATGTTCGTTATACCCTTCATGACTCGTTTAGGAATAACCAATTCGTGGGGTGGTTGGAGTATTTCAGGAGGAACTATAACAAATCCGGGTATTTGGAGTTATGAAGGTGTGGCAGGGGCACACATAGTGTTTTCCGGTTTGTGCTTCTTGGCAGCTATCTGGCATTGGGTATATTGGGACCTAGAAATATTCTGTGATGAACGTACGGGAAAACCTTCTTTGGATTTGCCCAAGATCTTTGGAATTCATTTATTTCTCTCAGGGGTAGCTTGCTTTGGCTTTGGCGCATTTCATGTAACAGGTTTGTATGGTCCTGGAATATGGGTGTCCGATCCTTATGGACTAACTGGAAAAGTACAATCTGTAAATCCAGCGTGGGGCGCGGAAGGTTTTGATCCTTTTGTTCCGGGAGGAATAGCCTCTCATCATATTGCAGCGGGTACATTGGGCATATTAGCAGGCCTATTCCATCTTAGTGTTCGTCCGCCTCAACGTCTATACAAAGGATTACGTATGGGCAATATTGAAACTGTACTTTCCAGTAGTATCGCTGCTGTTTTTTTTGCAGCTTTTGTTGTTGCTGGAACTATGTGGTATGGTTCAGCAACTACCCCAATCGAATTATTTGGTCCTACTCGTTATCAGTGGGATCAGGGATACTTTCAGCAAGAAATATATCGAAGAGTTAGTGCCGGGCTAGCCGAAAATCTTAGTTTATCGGAAGCTTGGTCTAAAATTCCCGAAAAATTAGCTTTTTATGATTATATTGGTAATAATCCGGCAAAGGGGGGATTATTCAGAGCAGGCTCAATGGACAATGGGGATGGAATTGCTGTTGGATGGTTAGGACACCCCGTCTTTAGAGATAAAGAAGGGCGCGAGCTTTTTGTACGTCGTATGCCTACTTTTTTTGAAACATTTCCGGTAGTTTTGGTAGATGAAGACGGAATTGTGAGAGCTGATGTTCCTTTTAGAAGGGCAGAATCAAAGTATAGTGTTGAACAAGTAGGTGTTACTGTTGAGTTCTATGGTGGCGAACTTAATGGAGTAAGTTATTCTGATCCTGCTACTGTGAAAAAATATGCTAGACGTGCCCAATTAGGTGAAATTTTTGAATTAGATCGGGCTACTTTGAAATCCGATGGTGTTTTTCGTAGCAGTCCAAGGGGTTGGTTCACTTTTGGGCATGCTACGTTTGCTTTGCTCTTCTTTTTCGGACACATTTGGCATGGCGCTAGAACCTTGTTCAGAGATGTTTTTGCTGGTATTGATCCAGATTTGGATGCTCAAGTGGAATTTGGAGCATTCCAAAAACTTGGAGATCCAACTACAAGGAGACAAGTAGTCTGATACGACATTGTTGTGGTATCTTTCGCCTCTATTTTTTTTTTATTTGACATTGGGTATCAGAGAAATCTTGACTTGAATCACCTTTCTTTGACTTTTTTTCTTTCTTTATATGATATGATAAATGATCCCAAATGAATAGGTGTGGAAGCTATAATTGTAAACCACGATCGAATCCATGGAAGCATTGGTTTATACATTCCTTTTAGTCTCGACTTTAGGGATAATTTTTTTCGCTATCTTTTTTCGAGAACCACCTAAGGTTCCGACTAAAAAAATGAAATAACCTTTCGAAATAATTTAATTGAAGTAATGAGCCTCCCATATTGGGAGGCTCATTACTTCAACTAGTCCCCGTGTTCTTCGAATGGATCTCTTAGTTGTTGAGAGGGTTGCCCAAAAGCGGTATATAAGGCGTACCCAGTAAAGCTTACAAGTAAACCGGATATGGAGATGGCGACTAGGGTTGCTGTTTCCATTTTTAGATAATTTCAAGATCACAATGGATCTACGATAAGATCGTTTATTTACAACTACAACGGAATAGTATACAAAGTCAACAGATCTCAACCAATCATTAAATAGGATTTATGGCTACACAAACCGTTGAGGATAGTTCTAGATCTGGGCCAAGACGAACTACTGTAGGGGATTTATTGAAACCATTGAATTCGGAATATGGTAAAGTAGCTCCGGGATGGGGGACTACACCACTTATGGGGGTCGCAATGGCTCTATTTGCGATATTCCTATCTATTATTTTGGAAATTTATAATTCTTCCGTTTTACTGGATGGAATTTCAATGAGTTAGGTTTATAAGAACTATGAAGTCCTAGTCTTTCAATCAAAGAAAAAATTACTTTAGACTTGGATTTCTAGACCATTCTATTCTGGTAGTTCGACCGTGGAATTTTTTTGTTTCGGTATTTCCGGAATATGAGTGTGTGACTTGTTATAATTGATCCTATTGATAATACATAGAATGGACCTGTTATCTCTATCAAGATGATTCTACCTCGTCGGATATTTATTCTAGTATCTGGAGCACGGAATATATAGAATAGATCAAGAAAAGAAATATTTGAACTATGATTCATACCTACTATTTATTCAGACCTCGCAACCGGACTCAAAAAAAATTCAAATAGGTATTTCCTAAATCAAACGAATTTTATTCCTTCAGATTTATTTTGACCGAAGGATAACTCTTTCTCTAGATTTTGTTGAGTCATTACATCCATTCATTCAATAAGTGATCATCAAAGGTTCTTACTCAGAGAACCTTTGAGTTTAGCTTGAGGCTAAATCATCGTGGTTCTAGTATGAATCTGAGGTTTCAATTGATTCATAGGGTCTCAACAAGAGAATTCCTATCAATAGTAAAACAAGAGTAAATCCGCAGTACGCACAAAAAAAAAAAAACAATAAATCAAATAACAAATAAAAAATAGGGAAGAGAAGATTCAAGAGGCCTGTAACGATCAACATAAAGAAAGACAGATGAGCCAACTTGATATTTTTTGGCATTATCATCACAAAGAAGAGATTCCGGATTTTTGTTACTTCGTATCTTCGAGGCAAATCGAATCAAGTGGTTAATGAAGTTTTTCATTTTCTATTATATATCCGTTGAAATCAGTATTTGTGTGTTTCCGCTTGAGCCGTACGAGATGAAATTCTCATATACGGTTCTCAGAGGGGGAGTTCCATTGGGTTACCTATCTCAATAAAGTATACGATTGGTTTGAGGAACGTCTTGAGATTCAGGCGATTGCAGATGATATAACTAGTAAATATGTTCCTCCTCATGTCAACATATTTTATTGTTTAGGGGGGATCACACTTACTTGTTTTCTAGTACAAGTAGCTACGGGTTTTGCTATGACTTTTTACTATCGTCCAACCGTTACAGAGGCTTTTTCCTCTGTTCAATACATCATGACTGAGGCCAACTTTGGTTGGTTAATCCGATCAGTTCATCGATGGTCAGCAAGTATGATGGTTCTCATGATGATCCTGCACGTATTTCGTGTGTATCTCACAGGTGGATTTAAAAAACCTCGCGAATTAACTTGGGTTACGGGTGTGGTTTTGGCTGTATTGACTGCATCTTTTGGTGTAACTGGTTATTCCTTACCTCGGGACCAAATTGGTTATTGGGCAGTAAAAATCGTGACAGGCGTACCTGAAGCTATTCCTGTAATAGGATCGCCTTTAGTAGAGTTATTACGTGGAAGTGCTAGTGTGGGCCAATCCACTTTAACTCGTTTTTATAGTTTACACACTTTTGTATTGCCTCTCCTTACTGCCGTATTTATGTTA